GATTCTCTATAGAGATATGTACATAAGAGAGAGACCCGACTCGATATCTGTGTACCAATTTCTGTTCTGGGGTTTACATATACATATATATTTTCTTATAATTGATAATTGAAAAGAATTTTTGAAAATAATTGATACTGATTAGTTGTAAATCAATTTGATTTTGTTATACCATTAAGGAAAAGAAACACATTGAGATTAAATACAAAATAGAAGAACCGTTCACTACTTCAAAATCCAAAATAAACAAAATCCAAAATCAAATAATAAATAATAAGACTTCAATAAAAAAAAAATAGTTAATAAAAAAAAAGTTAATGGTTCCAATTTGCCCTAAATTTTGCAGTCTGTGACTGGAAATCAATTTTTTCTTTTTTCAATTTGAAATAGCTTTTCAATAGAAAGAGAAGGGAAGTTTTTAAGCGGTGTGTGTTTTGAGATACAATCAATCGAAGAGAATAATCTAAACTGGATCCCATAAGAAACAAGAATTCATTTTTGGAAAGAGATTGAAAAAGGATAAGCACAATGAGATTCAAGATCAAAAAACAAATAAGAAAAAAAAAGGGGGTTCAGTAATCCCCCCTCTAAAAAAACAAACAATTAGTAATAAAATGTGGATGAATAATATTTTCATCGATTTTGGATCGGATTTGGCGGCATGGCCAAGCGGTAAGGCAGGGGACTGCAAATCCTTTATCCCCAGTTCAAATCTGGGTGTCGCCTGATCAACAAAATACTTAGAATTTCTTATTCTACTGATAGAATAGAACTCGACAAATTCTTGCCCTGCAGAAGCAAAGGCAAAGGACTGGGCTTGTCGATACTTGATTTATAGAATACATAGTTCTATAAAAGACTGTAAGTTGTTTTCTCAAAATATGGCTCTGTTTGGGTTCTGGGTAGCGGCCCAAACAGATATACCAATAGGGATGAGGTAAGGCTTACTTATTAATTCCAGAACTACGAAAGTAAGAGGTCAGAAATCTTGGTATCCAAAGGTTCCTAAAGGACATTCCATTTTTGCTCCTAGGATTGAAGAAAAGATTATACGAAAAACTGTCAAGACTTCCTAATTATCTTACACTACCTCCACTAACGTAGGGTCTACTGACTCCGTCTGGAATTAGATTGGATAGGCTGATGGGAAATCCATTTAGGGGTTGTGGAAAGGACTGAAGATACTTTACTTTGTATCCATACTTACGAGAGACTCCGAGTACTCAAACATTCAATCAGGATGGTTGGTCGGCTCTTATCTTATAGAATAACAGAGTAAAAGTCAAAGTAAAAAAAAAAAAAGATTTCTTTGGTCGTGTAGGGAGATTACAAAAAAAATGTATGTAATAATGGTAGTGATGTCTCCCCATTCTTTCACAGAAAAAAAGACAGTAAGGCTTAGATCAAATAGGAAATATAGGTATCCAATAGATAGTTATCTATCTTGATGGTATATTTTTTTTCTTTTTTGCTTATTTATGAAAGAAAGGTAACAAAACAAACAATAGGTCTTACTATTCCCACATGCTCCATTAGGAGCATTCCTTTGCTATTTTCAAGGAAAAGGTGTGTGTATCGTATTTTTACTTAATACTTCCCAATTCTACCAGAAATCCTATAAAGAATCTGTTACGAGTGGATTCATTGAATTGGTTCATCAATAGCCTTAAGTCAGAATCCCATTTTGACTCTGCGCCGTTGATTCAACTATGATTATTGATCAATAATGGAATAATTCCTTCATAGAAATAGGAGATATAATTCACATGGATATAGTAAGTCTCGCTTGGGCTGCTTTAATGGTAGTCTTTACATTTTCCCTTTCACTCGTAGTATGGGGAAGGAGTGGACTCTAGGTATATTAATAATTGATTGAGTAATCGATTGAGTAATCGAATTGTATCAATTGTTTAATTGATCGTTTTGCGAAGCTTTTTTTTTTTAAGCTTGTCTCTCTTTCAAAATTCTACTGGAAAGACAATAATGAATAATAACCATTCGATCAAACAATGAATGATTACTATAGTTTAGTTGTATTTCAAAACTCAAATCTACGCATGATAGGAAATTTTTTCCAACCGAATTCCTCCTAAATATTCTATTTGGATAAACCAGTTCTTACCAGAACTATGGATATTACAATGAGAAAAAATCAATCCCTAGTTTTTTCTTTATTTGTTTCTCTCTTTCTTTACTTTCACTGTTCTAAGAACAAATCGTTCTGCTATTAGATTACGACGATACTTACTTTCTACTGGAAGTGACTAGTGGTTGTCCAAAGAGGTTCTACACATAATAAAATTAGATCTTTCTTCCGCTGAGCAATCCACCACATATCACACATTTAACATTTTAGACTCCTAGAGATTTTTTTATGCTTTTTTGACTCATCTCATGTCATGTTTAAGCATGAAAAATGGTCCGAGTCCCCTTTACAAATCTACTTCCTTTCAAAACCTGAAGAAGTTACCATATAACTTCGTAAATGATCTGTTAATGCCTCAATCAATGACTTATTGGGATGGGAAATAAAAAAAAAATTCCTTGGTTTTGTTTTCTTTTGCTATAGTATATTCCCATACTATTCTTCCTCTATTGATTCTTTCGATGGATCCCGGAACCTATATATAAAATTATAAGAAACCTAGGAATTAGAAGAATTGGCCTTCGATTATTTTGGGTTGATCGAAATCGAGTGGATGTAGCGAAAAAAAGAAATAGAATTAGACTACTATTTCGATGTACTAGTCTACTATTTAGATTAGATGTACATCTAATACATCATATACATACATATTGTAAATTGATCTATATAAACCCTCCATTTAGATAAAGTCTATATCTGTATACAAAACTATATATGATAATATCATTGTATACAATATTAGATAATATATAATACTCTAAAGTGTGGTAGAAAGGACTATATATAGTCCTTTCTACCACACTTTATGATTCCAACCAGATCATTTCATTTAAGACTTGGAATTTTATTCCAATCCCTTTCTTTCATTTCTTCAGTCATTGAAAAAAGGATTGATAAGAACTAATAATTCAGATTCAAATTAATCATTTTGACTGACTGTTTTTACGTAGATAATAAGTAAAAAAGCAGTAGGAACTAGAATGAACAGTGCAGTAGCAATAAATGCGAGAATATTGACTTCCATAATTTCATTATTTCTTTTTTTTTCTTCGCAATAACTCGGGATGTAATCCCATAGAGATGAGAAATTTAACTCCTGTAAATTCATTGGGCTGAATTGATCCTGATGATACTGAATCGGATCAATATTATGAATAACAAGATTATGAATAACAAGATCTGATCTATCAAATCGATTCATCGTCGAGAATTGAATAGTATAACATAGGAAGATCCTTTATCCATACTAATTCCGAAATGGGATTTTTATTGGATCAGGAATCCCATTGCATTTTTCATCCTCTTCCACTTTTTCTTTTCTATAACCTACTGTCTTCCTTATCTTATACAACTCTCCTTCCTGTGTATTATACTTACAATTATGAGGTAGTAATAGATTGTTTACAATTAGTTATTGAGGATACACAAACAAAGTCAGAACTAGAAAAGGTGTGGTTTAACCTGAAAAGTACTCTGTCGAGGTAATTATGTTAAGTTCATTGTCCATCGTACAATAAACGAATACAATTTGTGTATGTACTCCCGGTAAAATAGGATCACTCTACTCCATTTCATTGATCAAGAACAATCGAAAAAGAAAGTAAGACGAGGATGGTATCTCTTAAAATACTGAATATAGTAATACCACCGATTGGACTAATGTACATATGATATGTCTCTCCTTTATCAATCGGAAGTAGTGGAAAGATTTGAAATTCCCGTATCCGTATTTGTGTGATGATAAATGCGAAATAAAAAACAAAAGAAATAAGGATCCCCACTGGGGATTAGATCTTGCTTCCTGTCCCCCTTTTCCGTGAAAAGAGAGAGATGAATTGATAAATTCACCGGATCCTAGTTCGGGACTGACGGGGCTCGAACCCGCAGCTTCCGCCTTGACAGGGCGGTGCTCTGACCAATTGAACTACAATCCCAGCGAGGTGTATGTCATACATATTCTTAATGTTACATATTCTTAATGTAATCATAAGAACATTCTAGTCCTAGTCGTCGTATTGTAAGAAAGACAGGAATGATATACTGATATCATATAATATGGGCTATAGTAAGAGTGACACGGATTACTAGTAACCAATAATTATTTTACTGCCAAAAGTGGATAATCAATCTTTCAATGAGAAAAAAGAACTAAACTCTTTTGTTTGCTTTTCATGATACTTTACTTAATTAAGTAAAGTATCATGAACTAGATCCTTAGAAAGATCAGAAAGAGAAAAATAGGGATAGGGAAAAAAAATTGACTCTTTCTCTTTATTTCTTTTCTACGGATTAGGCATTTCCGTTTATGGAAGACAAATTGGTTATATCATATTCATGGAGCGGTGAATTATTGGGCCGAGCTGGATTTGAACCAGCGTAGACATATTGCCAACGAATTTACAGTCCGTCCCCATTAACCGCTCGGGCATCGACCCAAGAAGAATTCATTCTAGACTTATAGATAATCTATGATCAACTTCCTTTCATAGTACCCTACCCCCAGGGGAAGTCGAATCCCCGCTGCCTCCTTGAAAGAGAGATGTCCTGAACCACTAGACGATAGGGGCATATACGCCCGACCGTCATCATACTATGATGATAGTATGAGCAGTTTTTTGGAATTGTCAATATAGTCTAATGGTATGACTAGATCCAAAAAGTCTTTCCTACTTTTATGTTATGATTTTATAGAATTTTTTTTTCAAAAATTCAAAATAATAATCTTATCCACTTTTGGAGTAAATCCAATTTATTGTTCCTGAATGAACTCCTATGCATATACGTATATATTATGTACATATGGTACATATATACATATATACATACATGCAGTAGACTCATAATGGAAAATCAA